CCAAATACCTGGATTCGTTACAGTCCCCCCTGTGATACTCCAACCGCCCCATGAATTGGTTATTCCTAAACGAGTCATGAAGGGTATAACGAACATACCCTGTCTCCACATTGGATCAAGAACAGGATCAGAAGGATCAAAAACTGCTAATTCATACAGAGCCATCGAACCGGCCCAACCAGCAACCAGAGCTGTATGCATTATATGAACAGAAAGCAACCGACCGGGATCATTCAATACAACGGTATGAACACGATACCAAGGCAAACCCATGGAAATACCCCTTATATCAAAGATAAATGGACACTACGTAACTTTATTGCATTGGAAAAGACTATAATATGACTATCCTATGGACCACTCTTGTTGAGTCGATTATTTCCGAACAAGGGTTTCTATTCTGTTGGTAATAATGGAACAATTCTGTTCGTAGGAACAAAGAGAAGCAGATTTATTCTATACTCGATAAGTACCAATACGCAATGGGGGAGTTGATCCCATTTTCTATGAGCGAATGAGTCCATACATACTTATTTATCATTAGAAAGACCTATTCGTAATAATTTGAGTTTATTCATTCTGTCTTTCTTTATGAATTTTTAGAATCTATGGATAAAATAAATACGATAAAAACCAATATGAATATTATAAAGACAATAAAAAAAATTGTTACGTTTCCACCTCAAAGTGAAATATAGTATTTAATTCTTTCTTTCATTTAATGCCTATTGGTGTTCCAAAAGTTAAAATAATTAGGCGTGGACTTCGACGTCGACTTTGGACTGACATATAGTGCGACTTGTCAGATATATTGGGTCATATGGTATTTCCCCGTTCTCTCCCCCGATCGAGATATCCCCCGTTTCGCCCAAGAAAGATAAATTGAATCATCCAAAATTTGGAGCGTGAAGTGCAATTAGATCCATTTTTGAGGGGATTCATATTACTATTATCAATTAGAATAATTCAATTAGAATAATTTATGGTTGACTTGGTTGGACTAAAAAAATGAAGTATCCAGGCTCCGTTTAGAAAAAACCCAATTGGATTGGTAAGATATCTATGATTGCTATTCATATTTTTCTTTGTAAAGAGATCCTAATTGTCAAGCAAAGTTATCTCAACTCTAATAAATACTTGTATAAAATGAATTGAAAAAAAAAAGAAATACAAAAAGAAATGGTAATGGGAGCATTTGTCCTATATGTACAAATCCAAATCGGGCGGATCTTTACCCGGAGTAGAGCATAAACCTAAAAAGATGAAAAAGACCCATTCAGGAACAAGAAAATACCATCGCGGTTTGGATTAAATCTCGATGAAAGAATACATCAATGAGAAGTTAATTCGATAAGTTTAATGACCCTTTCATATAACTTCGAATTTTATAATGGAAAATCTAAAAAAGGAGTAAAAACTCGTCTTTATTGAAAAATCGAAGAAAAGCCCTTTCGTTAGAAATAAGAAAGAACCTTTCTAGAAAAAAAGAAAGAGGACTGGAATCTATACATTGATTCACAATTTTTTTGAACCGTATGCATCAAAAGGCGCATGTACGGTTCCTAAGGGATACAATTTTACCCTAATCAACCGACTTTATCGAGAAAGATTACTTTTTTTAGGCCAAGGGATTGGTACTGGTCTTGGGAATCAACTTATTTGTCTTCTGATATATCTCAGTATGGAGGATGAGGACAAAGAGCTGTATATGTTTATAAACTCTCCTGGGGGCTGGGTAGTACCTGGGCTCGCCCTTTATGATACTATGCAATATGTGCGACCAGATATCCATACAATATGCATAGGATTAGCCGCTTCAATGTCATCTGTTGTCCTGGTCGGAGGAGAAGTTACCAAACGTATAGCATTCCCTCGCGCTTGGCGCCAATGAGGTTTTTATTTGAGAGAAAAAAGAAGACTATGCCTTCGCCATATGAATACTAAGTAATAATAGCATGGCACTTCGAATTCGATATGAGAAATTTTTGTATTGTTTTGTTTTCAAAACATTAGATTCTGTATCGAGAGAGTAGTATGAGATAAGGGGTACTTCCGATTTTCTCTTATCTATCGGGAGTTCAGTTCAGCGTCACAAACTTTTTTGTTTTCATGCCGGAGAGTTCTTAACAATATTTATGTTATGAAAGAGTACGAAAAAAAAAAAATATTTTTTCCTTATTTGATCGGATTAAAAAGAAACTTTGGGATTGCTGAATCACAGACAAAAAAAAAAAGAAAAAATAAACATATAAAGCAACGGAGCCATCATAGTATTTTTGAACTACTCCGAAAGGAAGGATGGCAATTTGATTATTTACCCATCTGAGTCTGATAGATTCTATTTTTCTCTTTCTTCAATAGAAAGGAGAGGGGTCAATTTTCTTGTAGAGCCGTATGCACAAAAGATGCCTGTACGGTTGTTCAATTCTATCTTTTTTCTAGTCTTTATCTTTCTTTTCTCTTTGCTTTATCATACGAGATAGGAGAAGCTTTTATTTTGTTATATCATCAGGGTAATGATGCATGAACCTTTTAGTGGTTTTTATATGGCACAAGTAGGCGAATTTGTCGTGGAAGCGGGAGAAATGCTGAAACTGCGTGAAACCCTCGCAAGGATTTATGCAGAAAAAACGGGCAAACCCTTCTGGGTTATATCCGAAGATATGGAAAGAGATGTTTTTATGTCAGCAACAGAAGCCCAAAATTATGGAATTGTTGATTATGTAGCGGTTGACGGAAGAAAAAAGGAAAATGAAATGTACGCAAATTACGCAAAGCTGTTGTGATTTGCGATTTTATCTTCGAATTGAATATTCTATTAAATAGAAGTAATTCACCATCATTTGGTTAGGATCAATCTAAACCAACCTATCATATTATGTATACGATTCAACATGCCAACTATTAAACAACTTATTAGAAATACAAGACAGCCAATCAGAAATGTCACAAAATCCCCCGCTCTTCGGGGGTGCCCTCAGCGTCGAGGAACATGTACTAGGGTGTATGTGCGACTCGTTTAGATCATGAGCTGGCACAAAAGCAAGAAAACTACTTTTACAGTATCAATGATCAGTACCGGTGAATGGGATAGGATGGAAAAAGGAACTCCATCCATTATTCAAAAAAAAACTCTACCATATCCCCCTATTGTGTATGAAGTTTATGGTTTCCGTTGGTGTAAATCCAATCAACTGAATTTAAGATGATAAGAAATTTTCCATTGGTAACAAATGGTTATCCATTAAGCGGAGGAAATCTTATTTAAAAAGCATAAAACATAAAGATTAGGTAGGCCCCCAATCTGGCAAGAACGGACTAAGAGGGTCAGCTACCCAGCAAACTTTCCTAATTAAATACCGTTACTGTATAGGTAGATCTGATTGTGAAAGACCTATTACTGGATAATTCATGGGTAGAGCCAAAGCGTGTGAACTATACAAGTTCCCAATAACATCAATTAGTTGATTAAATATTAAATTAAAGTATAAAGTAAAGGCTCCGGTGTATAGAGAAGACCTCACCGTTTAAGAAGTAACCATAGAAACGAAGGAACCCACTATTTCTTTTTTTATTTCTTTTATTTACTATATTTTTGATACCTAGGAAAATACAATTTCTTATTTCTGTCTTATTTCGCAGTGAAATACCTAAAAAAAATAAAAAATCGTGGTCGGGAAGGTTAGAGTAGCCAAAGCCATTGGAATTTTGATTTTATACATTGGAAAAATCCGTTTTGTTATTAATAGACTAGGAAGGGGGAAAAGAATAACTGAAAGAAAGGCAATCAATTAGTTATTCGTCAAAGTTTCATTTATTCAATGACCAGAATTAAACGGGGATATATAGCTCGGAGACGTAGAACAAAAATTCGTTTATTTGCATCAAGCTTTCGAGGGGCTCATTCAAGGCTTACTAGAACTATTACTCAACAGAAAATAAGAGCTTTAGTTTCAGCTCATCGGGATAGGGATAGGAAAAAGAGAGATTTTCGTCGTTTGTGGATCACTAGGATAAACGCAGTAATTCGCGAAAGGGGAGTATCCTATAGTTATAGTAGATTAATACACGATCTGTACAAGAGACAGTTGCTTCTTAACCGTAAAATACTTGCACAAATAGCTATATTAAATAGGAATTGTCTTTATATGATTTCGAACGAAATCATAAAGGAAGTAGATTGGAAAGAATCCAACAGAATAATTTAAATTGAGTTACCCGGAGAATGAACTCCGGGAAGGTAGAGTAGAAATTAGTATGAGAAAATATGCTAAAGTAGTCAAAATGAATGAACACGTTCAATTCAATAAAAACAGATTTCTTTTTTTCCGATTCGTTTTTTTCTTACGACACGATACTCAAATCTAGATTCACTCAAATCTAGATTCTTGTAATTATGATTCAAGTGAAGAAAAAGTAAGCCTATTTATTTCGGGCTTTAAAACCAGTAGTTCTAGCGGTCGACTCGGTTCTTTCAAATTGTTTTTCATTATTGAGAAAAGGTAACAAAGATAAAATACGAGCTTGTTTTATAGCAAGAGTAATTAATCGTTGTTGTTTCAAGGTCAATCTATTCACACGTCTTGATAATATTTTTCCTTGTTCACTAATAAATCGACTAATTAAACTCATGTTTCTATAATCAATTCGATCCCCCGATTGAATCGGGGGCAAACGCCTACGAAAAGATCGCTTGAATTTAAGAAAAGGTCGCTTGGATTTATCCATGGTTTGTTTGTTTAATTTATTCCTTATCCCTAAAATCCTATTTCTTAATTCTAATTCATTTTAAATCCACCCAAAATAGGATTTTTAAAAAATAGGATTTGTTTATTTTCTATTTAAATATGTTATATATATATAATTATGTTATATATAATGTCATTTTTTCCCCTTCCTTGAAAGGGTAAGACACAGGTACTTGGTTCGCTCTATTTCTTTATCTCCCCATGAATCGTATGTTTGTAACAATAGGGACAGAATTTTTTCAATTCAAATCG